CCCAAAACAAACGCGCTACCAAGCTGCGCTACATCCCTTTTCAAAATGGTTTTACAATGTCATTGTACAAAATCCTTGTCTTGTTTTCCACATTTTTATTTTCTTCTCCATTTATATACATATACAATTTTCTTACCATTTTTTCTTCTTTTTTTATACTTTATATATTTTTTAGACTTTATATATATAATATTAAAAATTATATTTATTATTTATATATACATTTGAAATGAAACCTAACTAAACTAACGTAAAAAATAAATAAATATATATATATATATATTTATTGATAACACTCAGAAAGAAGGGCTTTTTTTAGGGATATGCATTTTAGTTACGAATTCTGCATAAAAATAAATACAAATGATCTTGAACTACGACGCCCATATATATAATCTATGTCTATGTTTTACATTAAATAATAAAAAGGAGGATTTTCAATGCGAGATATAAAAACATATCTCTCCACGGCACCTGTGCTAACTACTCTATGGTTTGGGTCTTTAGCGGGTCTATTGATAGAGATTAATCGTTTATTCCCAGACGCTTTGTCATTTCCTTTTTTTTAATTCTAGTTATGGATATGTGAAAAAAAAATGCATTTTGTCCTCTTTTTCAGTTCTTTAGGATAGGAAGGAAAGAGAAAGAAAAACTGTATTAAACCTAAGCAAAAAGTCGATCTAATAAAATTAGATTTAGAAATAGAAATGCGGGTCTAGTCTAGGGGAGGCTCCACGAAATCATAGTACAATTAAAGAAAATACATAAATAAATATAGTGGTATTAGGATAGAAAAAATTGATAGTTATAAAATAAAAAATTGTATTACTTACATTATTTAATAATATTAATCTCTTAATATATAAAAAATAGAATATATAAAATATTATAATTAATATTTAATAATTAATATTTTATATATAGTATAATTATATATAAATAGAATTAGAATAGATAAAATATATAATTAAATAAAATAATAAAAAAAAAAAGAAATTTATTTATCTTAAATCTATTTCATTTTTATTATTACTCTAATTAATATTAATTAGAAATTAATTAGAATCAAATCTTTAGAAATTGAATTTATAGTTAGTAACTTCTATTAATTTTTTTGTTCTTTTTCGGATCGAAAATAGAAAAGTTAAGTTAAGTCGATCCAAAGGGGGTTCATGGCCAAGAGTAAAGATGTAAGGGTCAGAGTTATTTTGGAATGTACTAGTTGTTGTGCCCGAAATGGTGTCAATAAAGAATCGCCGGGTATTTCTAGATATATTACTCAAAAGAATCGACACAATACACCCAGTCGATTAGAATTGAGAAAATTTTGTCGTTATTGTCAGAGGCATACGATTCATGGGGAAATAAAGAAATAGATCGAACAGAACATGTGTGCAATCTTTTCCAACCCAAAGAGCAGAAAGAGGAAAAACATATATACATATATATATCAATATAATACAAAAATAATACAAAATAATACAAATTAGAAATCAAAATTATAAATTATACAAATAAAACCCTATTTCGGTCAGATCTTAAATTAATAAAGAAATAAATTTTTGAAATAAGGACTAAACCATGGATAAATCTAAGCAACCTTTTCGTAAATCCAAGCTCTCCTTTCGTCGGCGTTTGCCCCCAATTGTATCGGGGGATCGAATTGATTATAGAAACATGAGTTTAATTAGTCGATTTATTAGTGAACAAGGAAAAATATTATCTAGACGAGTAAATAGATTGACCTTGAAACAACAACGATTAATTACTATTGCTATAAAACAAGCTCGTATTTTATCTTCGTTACCTTTTCTTAATAATGAGAAACAATTTGAGAGAGCCGAATCGATCCCTAGAACTGTGGGTCCTAGAGTCAGAAAAAAATAGGCATATTCCTCGATTGCCTCAAAACTCCAATCGGAATTCAAGCTCAAATGGATTGGATGTTTTGTTCGAAAAGGCCCAGAATGAAGAAAAGGGGGGATAAGCAATTTTTTTTTTATTGAAGCATGTTCGTTCATTCCTACTACTTATCTTAATTTTATCTCAATTTAGTTTATTCTATACTTCCCGGAGTTCATTCTCCGGGGAATTCTTGTTCAATCATTCCTGTATATTACTTCATAATTAGAATTTCCTTTAGTTGATGATTTTTTTTGAAATCATGTAAAGACAATTCTTATTTGATATAGCTATTTGTGCAAGTATTTTACGATTAAGAAGCAATTGCCCCTTGTACAGATTGTGTATTAATCTACTATAACTATAGAATACTTTAATATCGCGAGTTACTGCATTTATCCGAGTGATCCACAAACGACGAAAATTTCTCTTTTGTATGCCCCTATCTCGATGAGAAGAAACCAAAGCTCTCATTTTAAGTTGAGTAATTGTTCGCGTAAGTCTTGAATGAGCCCCTCTAAAGGTTGATGCAAATAAACGAATTTTTGTTCGACGTCTCCGAGCTGTATACCCTCGTTTAACTCTGGTCATTGAATCAAATTAAACTTTAATGAATAACTAATTGAATTCTCTTCTTTCAGTCATTATTTGTCCCCCCGGTCGATTAATAACAAAACGAATTATTCCGATATATAAAATATAAATTCCAATGGCTTTTGCTACTATGACCTTCCCAACCATTATTTTTTATTCTTTCCAGCCCAGACATTTAGTTTACCTGGAAATAAAAAATTTTACCGAATACTAAAAAAAAATAGTGGGTTCCATCGTTTCTATGGTTACTTCTTAAACGGTGAGGCCCTCTCTATGCGCCGGAGCCTCGTCTCTCATTTAATAAAATGGTATTGTTAACTTGTATAGTTCACATTCTTTGGCTCTACCCATCAATTATACAGTAATAGGTCTTTTCACAATAAGAGCTATCCATACAGTGACGGCATTTAATTATGAAAGTTGGCTAGGTAGCTGACCCTGTTAGTCCGTTCTTTCAAGAATGTGAGCATAACCTTTTGTTTTGCTTCTTATCCTATCCTTAAAATACCATTTCCTCCGCTTAATGGATAACCATTTGCTACCAATGGAGAATTGCTTCTCATCTCAAATCGAGATGATTGGATTTGCACCAATGAAAACCATAAATTCTATACACAATACACAAGAAACAATAAGGGTATAATCATTGATACTGTCTCATTTGTTCAAGCTCATGATTTGAACGAGTCGCACATACACCCTAGTACATGTTCCTCGACGCTGAGGACATCCTCGAAGAGCGGGAGATTTCGTGACATTTCTTATTGGCTGTCTTGTATTTCTAATAAGTTGTTTAATAGTTGGCATGTCGGATATATATAATTATATTATAGAATGGGTTGGTTTAGATCTATCTTAACCTGATTTATGATTGATGATTATGAATTATTTCGATTCAATATCAAATCATGAAAAATGAAAATGGTGGTTGAAAATAAAACGGGATCATGGATTTACACGAAATCCGAAGTATTTTCATTTTCAACCGCTACAAGATCAACAATGCCATAGGCTTGGGCTTCTGTTGCCGACATAAAAACATCTCTTTCCATATCTTCAGATACAACCCACAAAGGGTTGCCCGTTCTTTGTACATAAACTTTAGTGAGGGTTTCGCGAAGTTTCAGCAGTTCTTCCGCTTCCAGGATAAATTCTCCTGCCTGTGCCTCATAAAAAGAACTAGCAGGTTGGTGAATCATAACCCTGATGATATTGATATAACATCATGAATGGTTCTTCTATCTCGTATTATGAAATTAAAGGAATAAAAAAAAAAAAAATAGAATTGAACAACCGTACAGGCACTTTTTGTGCATTGCATACGGCTCTGTAATGGAATTTATTACCCACTTCCATTCCATAGCCATAGAATAAGGGAAGAAATAGAATCTATCCAATCCAGTCAGATCGTTGAATAATCCATTTACCATCCTTCTTTTCATAAGAGTCAAAAAATACTACGATGGTTCTGTTGCTTTATATTATATTAGATATTTATATATTTATCTCGTCCGTGATTTGGCAATCCCAAAGTGTCTTTCTGATATGACAAAAAAAGATTTGTGACGCTAAAATGTCCTCCCGACACATAAGATCAAATCGGAAATAAAGGTTAAGGTTATTTCATACTACTATCTCGATATAAAATCTCATGTTATAAAAAAACAATAATGGTTTGTTCATATCGAACTCAAAGTGCCATGCTATTATTACTTAAATTTTTCCTAATTCTATTATTTATATTTGATATTTTGATATGGCGAAGGCATAGTCTTTTTTTCAATAAAAACTCATTGGCGCCAAGCGTGAGGGAATGCTAAACGTTTGGTAATTTCTCCTCCAACCAGAATGAAAGATCCCATTGAAGCAGCTAATCCCATGCATATTGTATGTACATCGGGTGGTACAAATTGCATAGTATCATAAATGGCTATTCCTGGTATTACCCATCCACCGGGAGAGTTTATAAATAAATAAAAATCCCTAGTATTATCTTCTATACTGAGATATACCATGAGACCCACAAGTTGATTTGAGATCTCGCTATCAACTTCTTGGCCTAAAAAAAGTAATCTTTCTCGATAAAGTCGGTTGATTAGGACAAAATAAAATAGTATCCCTTAGGAACCGTACGTGCACCTTTGGATGCATACGGTTCCTAAAATTAAATTACGAAAAAAATCAATCAATGTATCAATTCTAGTCTTAATTTCTTTTTTGTAACAGGTTTTTTATTTTTATAAAGAAGGGCTTTATTTGATTTTTTCAAAAAACATGAGTTTTGGTTCCCTTTCTCTTCCTTATAAAAAAAATTATTGAATTTATTAAACTAACCTCTCATTGATGTATTATTTCATCGAGATTCAAATCACGATGTGATTTTCTTGTTCCTGAATGGGCCCTTTCAATTCTTTTAGGTTGGTGTTCTACTCCGGGTAAAGATCTGTCCGAATTATATTTGCACATATAGGGCAAATTATCTCAGTACCGCTTCTTTTTTTTTCAAAATCAATTTTCATGCTTTCCCTCAAACTATTACATGTATTCATGTATTTATTATATATTTTATTCTATGCCATTGAATGGCAGTTTGAGATCATTCCTACTAATATTAATATATAGAAAGCATAAATTTAAATAAAGAATGTTTATGATACAATATAGTAATCATATATATTACCAATTTGATATTTTCTGAACGGAGCCTGGATACTTTATTTTATCGTTCCAAGTTAACCATAAATTCTTTATAGTATTGATCCCCAATATAAATCGATCTAATTGCACTTCACGCTCCGAATAATTGATGGTTCAATCAAGATTTCTTGGGCGAAACGGAGGATATCTCGATCGGTGAAGAGAACGGGTAAACCCCATATGACCTAATATATCTGACAAGCCGCACTATACGTCAACCCAAACTGCATCTTCCTCTCCAGGACTCCGAAAAGGGACTTTTGGAACACCAACGGGCATTAAATTAAATAAAAAGTTAAGTACTATACTTCACTTTAATATGGAAACGTACCAATATTGTCTTCATTTTTTTCTGTTTATTCTATATGAATAAAGAACACATTTTCACGAACAGGTCGATCATTTGAATGATAAACAAGTATCTATGCATTCATTCTCCAAAAACTCCAAAAAGGGGGCTAAGCCCCATTGCGTATTGGTACTTATCGGGTATAGAATAGATCTGCTTCTCTTTGTTCTTACAAACAAAATTGTTCCATTATTTTCAACGAAACGAAATAAATCTTAACCCTTTCTTATACAAAATATACTTAAAGGTTAGGTACATAACATACATAGTGATAGTCTTTTCCAATGCGATAAAGTTACATAGTGTCATTTTTCTTTGATATTTGATAAAAAGGGGTATTTCCATGGGTTTACCTTGGTATCGTGTTCATACTGTCGTATTGAATGATCCCGGCCGGTTGCTTTCTGTCCATATAATGCATACGGCTCTAGTTTCTGGTTGGGCCGGCTCGATGGCTCTATACGAATTAGCAGTTTTTGATCCTTCTGACCCGGTTCTTGATCCAATGTGGAGACAGGGTATGTTCGTTATACCCTTCATGACTCGTTTAGGAATAACCAATTCATGGGGTGGGTGGAGTATTTCAGGAGGAACTATAACGAATCCGGGTATTTGGAGTTACGAAGGTGTGGCAGGGGCACATATTGTATTTTCTGGCTTGTGCTTCTTGGCAGCTATCTGGCATTGGGTATATTGGGACCTAGAAATATTCTCTGATGAACGTACGGGAAAACCTTCTTTGGATTTGCCCAAGATCTTTGGAATTCATTTATTTCTCTCAGGGTTGGCTTGCTTTGGCTTTGGTGCATTTCATGTAACAGGCTTGTATGGTCCTGGAATATGGGTGTCCGATCCTTATGGGCTAACTGGAAAAGTACAATCTGTAAATCCAGCGTGGGGCGCGGAAGGTTTTGATCCCTTTGTTCCGGGAGGAATAGCCTCTCATCATATTGCAGCGGGTACATTGGGCATATTAGCGGGTCTATTTCATCTTAGTGTCCGTCCGCCTCAACGTCTATACAAAGGATTACGTATGGGCAATATTGAAACTGTACTTTCCAGCAGTATCGCTGCTGTTTTTTTCGCAGCTTTCGTTGTTGCTGGAACTATGTGGTATGGTTCAGCAACTACCCCAATCGAATTATTTGGCCCCACTCGTTATCAGTGGGATCAGGGATACTTCCAGCAAGAAATATATCGAAGAGTTGGCACGGGACTAGCAGAAAATCTTAGTTTTTCGGAAGCTTGGTCTAAAATTCCCGAAAAATTAGCTTTTTATGATTACATTGGTAATAATCCGGCAAAAGGGGGATTATTCAGAGCAGGCTCAATGGACAGCGGGGATGGAATAGCTGTTGGATGGTTAGGACACCCCATCTTTAGAGATAAAGAAGGCCACGAGCTTTTTGTACGTCGTATGCCCACTTTTTTTGAAACATTCCCCGTAGTTTTGGTAGACGGAGACGGAATTGTGAGAGCCGATGTTCCTTTTAGAAGGGCGGAATCAAAGTATAGTGTCGAACAAGTAGGTGTAACTGTCGAGTTCTATGGTGGCGAACTCAATGGAGTCAGTTATAGCGATCCTGCTACTGTGAAAAAATATGCTAGACGCGCCCAATTAGGTGAAATTTTTGAATTAGACCGAGCTACTTTGAAATCTGATGGTGTTTTTCGGAGCAGTCCAAGGGGTTGGTTCACTTTTGGGCATGCTACATTTGCTTTACTCTTCTTTTTCGGACATATTTGGCATGGCGCTAGAACCTTGTTCAGAGATGTTTTTGCTGGTATTGATCCGGATTTGGATACTCAAGTAGAATTTGGAGCATTCCAAAAGCTTGGAGATCCAACTACAAAAAGACAAGTAGTCTAATAAAATATTACTCTGGTATCTTTCGCCTCTACTTTTTTATTTGATGACATAAGGTTAAGGTACCAGAAAATTTTGACTTGATTGATCG